TGACAGATATGTCTCGACAAAACTACTTAACTTAAGCCATAACACAAAAATGCGTTGTGAAAGAATCCACAGTTCCCTTTTTTCTTATCTTCTATTTATACATTATATATAATATATTTATATATTTTTTTTATTTACTTTTTGTTTCAGTAAAATATCAGTAACGTAAATCTATATAAATAGAAGATAAGAAATTAAGCAAGATAGGAAATGACCCTTTTATTCTATATCATTTAATATCATTTATTCTATATCATTTGATTCTATATCATAGGAATCGAAATAGTCCTTCTTATGACTTTTGTTGTTTCAATAACAAGCCTTTTTTTGTTTTCAAATTAAAAAAAATCATTTTATTCCAATTCGTTGGAACAAAAGAGGCCCGGCCGGGCTAGGTACTGACCCGGCCAAGCCGTGGAAATAAAAGGCCCTTTCGGACGAAATCAAAGATTTTTTTTATATTATTTATATTATATAATTATTTATATTATATATATAATATAAATTATATAATTTAAATATCTATTATTAATTAAAAAATATCTTAATTAAACTTATATTTACTGTATTATATATAGTAAATTAATGAAATGAAATATAGTAATTCAATAAATTTAATTAAATAAATAAATCTATATTAAATATATTAACAAATATATATTCCCTTTCTATTTTTTTTCTATATTATTTAGAATTTATATTCTATTAATATTCTATTTTATTTATTTCTATTAGGTTTATATAGCTTGGAATATTGTAGGTTGGGTTGGCGATATCTACTTCAAGCCCTTAACTTTTTTTATATAAATGTTTTTATGGAATTTTAGTCTATATCTATTATATATCTATATTAGAATTCTATATTCTATATTATCTATTTATTATCTATATAGAATATAGAATTCTAATTCGAATAAAAAAAATATTATTATAATAATATATATAACTACAATAAAAAAAGAAATAGAGAATTCTAAAATATATATAATAAGAATTAAATAGATAATAATCTATAATATAAATAATAAAGACGGGCTTTTTTCAAGCCTTATTTTTTGTAATGTAACGTAGTAATTACCCCCTTTCGATTGGGGGAGAGATGGCTGAGTGGACTAAAGCGTCGGATTGCTAATCCGTTGTACGAGTTTTTCGTACCGAGGGTTCGAATCCCTCTCTTTCCGTTTTCGTCGGCACTTTGTTTTTTTTTTTTTTTCGAATTTATCGCGAATTCGATGGGGAATCGATAAAATCCTACTAAGAATGTTTAAAAATCAAGGAAGAAAAACCTTATTTTTTTTTTTATTCTTCACGTCCAGGATTACGCCCCGGATCGTTAGATAGGAATCCAAAGATGAAGAGAGAAACAAAGAATATTACTACCGTGTAAACAAATAGTTTGAGCGTAAGCATTATACAATCTCCAAGATTTTTTTTAGGAAAAAAGAGAATAGATTCTCTATTTTTATTTTATACCGCATACCCTACTATTTTGTTTGTATTTTTTTGTATTTTGATTTTAACACCAAGAACGAAGGTTTTTTTAGAAATAGAAAACAAAATTTTCAAAAAAATCATTTGTAATATTTGTAATAAAAGTGGAGTTTTTCATTACCAAAAATTTTTTTCATACTCAAAACTCGACATTGTGGGGAACTCCAATAGGGCCTTTCAATGGAAAAAAGAAAAGGTCAGAATAAGGAAATGGGGTGATTCAGACTTATCGTGGCTGTACAAGAATTTCAATATTTGAATTGAGGGTTCATACTGTAAGACGTATCTAATCTTATCAATTGTTATGTTAGAATTGTTTTTTGTCGAATCAATCATTAATTTGTCTAGGACAGTATTAAAGATCTCATCGAAAACTTACAGCGGCTTGCCAAACAAAAGCTAAGAGAAAAAATAGCAAAGGTATTACTGGCATAAAATCTACGATTGGATTCAAAAAGGCGTAGGCCTCAGGTAATTTGGCGACGAAAAAACTGCTTGAATAAAAGGAAGAATTAAGACAGATACAGATCAAACTAAATATATTAAGCATAACAAACATTTTGTTATTGAAGATAATTGTATTTATTTTGATTGAGTTATTAATAAGTTGAGTTATTGATAGAAGGGAAAATGAATAAAAAAATTAAGATAGACCCCAAAAACCTTCTTTGATTTGAACTCGCCCAATCAAAAATCCTTCAATTCTCAAATCAAAAGAGAATAGAATAAATCATACTTTCATACAATATCTTAATTGAATTATATGTAATGATCAATAAATGCAGTTTAATTCTATATTTACACATATCAAAATTCTAGCAACAATCTTTTTTATAGATCTTTAGGCCGGAGTTGACGAACAACCAATACCAATATTAGTGTTTATTAGTGTCGAATAGATTTGGGGCGTGGCCAAGTGGTAAGGCAACGGGTTTTGGTCCCGCTATTCGGAGGTTCGAATCCTTCCGTCCCAGAGCATACCCAACCCGCTATAATATTCATATATACAATGATAATATATATCAGAAAAAGATTGCCCTTTTAAAATGAAACATTTAAACATTCTTAAGAGTATAATATTGGAAAAATTGGATTCTTATTCTTAATACTATAATTATTTTCTGAATCATATCAATTTCACAAATTGAATCGTATTCAAATAACACACAGAGGGAATTGAATCTATTTGTCATCCCTAAATGTTAAATATTTAACATAGAATATCTAGAATTCATTTCAGTAACAATTGTTTAGTCTATCTGATAGATATGAGGGTCCCATATTATTGTTTTTGGGATTCTGGTTTTATCAAACAGTATGAAAAAATAACAAACCTCCCTTACATCGGTCTTTATCCACTATTTCACTAAATATTTCACTAAAAAAAGAAAGAATTTCTTTTTTTTATTCGTGTTATGTATATGTTTTTTATTTCTATAATATTAAAAATATTAACTTAATAAATATTAAATATATATAAATATAGAAATAAAAAAAAAATGGAATTGAAATAGTCCATTTTAAGATTAATAAATATATGTATATGGTATTAAAGTATATGGTATTGAATTGAATTCTTTCTGAGACTTCGTCAGAAACTAGCCATTCATATTTCATATAGAAATAAAAGATATAGATTATTATGTACCGGCCGAACCAATGACTATTCGTGATTCCATAATTGAATCAATTACATACTGGTTCCAATCTAAAGGAATGTTATGGTAAAACTTCGTTTAAAACGATGTGGTAGAAAGCAACGTGCGACTTGAAGGACACGATCCGTTGTGGATTCTTACATCCACCATTTTCTATTATACAGGAATTATATAGGAATGAAAGTGCTCTTGACTCGACATCGTTTCTTCTGTTTCACTAGGACTCTCATTTTTTTGGGGGGGGGTGATATAAATCGTACATGATGGAGCTCGAGTAAAAAGTATTGATTCGTTTCTCGGAGGCAAGAATCTAGGGTTAGTATCAATCAATAAATTGGGACAACTTCGTAAATAGATTTTCCATATAATATATAAATTGAAAAGGTCCGATTCAAGCAAGTTTTGAATTCAAAAGTCAAATTTTTAGGAATTGGTAAAACTTTTTCGATCAAATCAAAAGTGTATTACACAGGAATCGACCCGCCGTATGATTCTTTGAGAGAAAGAAATCCTAAAAAAGGGTATGTTGCTGCCGTTTTGAAATGATTAAAAATCACCGAAGTAATGTCTAAACCCAATGATTCAGGGCAAAGATAAAGGATCCTGGAACAAGGAAATACCGTTTTCGATTGTCGTCTCAACAACTAGATCAGAATGCAGAATTAAAATATATTCTAAAAGAGACAGACAAAAAGGGGGTTAGAGACCGCTCAATAAATGAAATGCTTAAAAGGTTTCGACGAGTTATTTGAGAGTTATCCAACTTGAGTTATGAGGGTGCAAACTGTAAATACGAATCGTTTTTTTCGGGGGGGGGAGAGTAAGAAAAAAGTCCTTAAATCATAGTCTAATTGATTTGATGATTTTATGGATATATTTGACAGTCTAATTCTATACATATATATAATTTCGAATTTTCTTGAGCCGTACGAGGAGAAAACTTCTTATACGTTTCTGGGGGGGGTATTGTTCATCTATCCCAATGAGCCATTTATCGAATCGTTGCAATTGATGTTCGCTCTCGACGAGAGGGAAGAGATCTTCGGAAAGTGGGTTTTTATGATCCGATAAAGAATCAAACCTATTTAAATGTTCCCGCTATTCTATATTTCCTGCAAAAAGGAGCTCAGCCTACAGGAACTGTTCATGATATTTCAAAGAAAGCGGGGGTTTTTATGGAACTTCGCCTTAATCACCAAACGAAATTTCAGTAATTAAAATTTAATGAAATATATATAAAATAGATAAAAAAGAAGGTGTAGATGGGACTTGTAGAGAACTTTGTATAATCTTTTCTCTGCTATTCCCACCCCTACCGTTCTAGTCATATCCTACTTAATTTATTATTGCTATTATAGAATGTCATATTTTATTTTTATAACGATAAAATTCCATGTTTTTGAATAGAATAAATCAACAAAATAAATAAAATAATTGGGTCTTAATTTTATTCTATTACTATTAATCGGTAATCGGAGTTTTAGTTGGAGTTCTATGAACAAATAAAAAAAAAAGGTTAAGCTTTCTTATTTTACTTTTTTTTTCCTATTTTCCTTATATTGATTGAGTGACTAAACCCGAGATTTTTTCTACTTCTTCTTTCATTTTTTCTTCCGTCTACAGCCTTTTGTATATATGTTGTATATATGTGTATAGATGTCGATTATCTATGTAGTGCCAATTCAACACAAGTCCTTTTTTTTTTTTTTAGAATTTGTTTTCTATTTTTCCGTTGTATTCTTTTCTCAACATTCATATTGACAACAGTGTATCAAATAAATATAATCCGATCGTGGATAAATGGATCCTTTTTTTCTTTGTCCCATAGATTTGATTTCATTCAAGTAATGG